AGTTCGAACAAAAAAAGTAATGATGCTAACAGATTAGAATCCTATATATTTTTTTTGCAGGTGTTAAAAAGAATAAAGATTAGATTAATCCGTAAATCACATTTTTTTATAAAATTTTTCTTTCAAAGGATATACTTCTTAGGTATGATTAATATTCTTCGGATCGACACACAAGTTTTTCTTGAATCAACAACAAAAAAAGTTAAAAAATACATTTACACTATTTATATTAAAGCAAATCCCGAAAGAATTGAGAAAAAAAAACACAAAAAAATTCACTTTATAAAGTCACTTTCTAATAGTAATATTAATAAATATCCAAAGAACTTACCTTCTTTGTCACAAGCATATGTATTTTACAAATTATCAAAAACCCACGTTATTAACTTAAGATCTGTTCTTCAATATCACGGAACACCTGTTTTAAAGAAAAACGAACTAACGGGATATTTTAGAACACAAGGAATATTGAGTTCCGAATTAAAAAATAAAAAACTTCGTAATTCTAGACTGAATCAATGGAAAAATTGGTTACGGGTTCATTATCAATATAATTTATCTAAAATTCAATGGTCTAAATTAGTAGCCCAAAAATGGCAAAATAGAGTTAATCAAGCCCCCCAAAAAGATTTAAGCAAATGGTATTCATATGAAAAAGAAACTTATTCTCTATTAAAAAAGAAAAAAGAAAATTTTAAAAGACACTCTGAATATGACCTCTTCTCATCTAAATCTATTAATTCTGAAGCTAAGAGGAACTCCTATAGTTATGTATCATCATTACACGTAAACAATACTGAAGAGATTTCTTATAATTACAACATAGATAAAAAAAAATTATTTGATGGGCTGGCAATTATACTTATCAAGAATTATCTAGGAAAAGATACTATTATGGCTAAAAATCCGGATAGAAAATATGCAGATTGGAAAATTATCCATTTTAGTGTTAGAAAGAAGCTCAATAGTGAGGCTTGGATCCATAGCACCAGTAATAAACAGACTAGTCACGATCAAAAAGTTGATAAAATGTATAAGAAATATCCTTTTTATCTCACAATTGATGAAAACATCAACCCCTTCAATAAAAAACAATTTGCTTGGATGGGAATGAATGAAGAAATACAAAGCAAGGCCATATCCGATTTTGAACTTTGGTTCTTCCCAGAAGTTATGTTACTTTATAATTCATATAAAATAAAACCCTGGGTCATACCCATAAAATTACTTTTTTCTTTTTTTCAGGGAAATGCACCGATTAGTCCAAATAAAAACATTAATGAAAAAAAATATATTGAAGAAGATTATGCGGGATCAGTCATCAAAAACCATACAAAGAAAAAGCAAAACACAAGCGCTACAGAAACAGAATTCGATTTTTTACTAAAAAATAATTTGCTTTTTAGAAGTGATTATTTTTTTAATCAACAACTAATCAATAATATCAAGGTATATTGTCTCCTGCTTAGACTGAGAAGCCCGCGAAAAGTTTTCATATCCTCTCTCCAACGAGGCGAAATGATTTTCAATATAATGCTGAGTCACAAGGATGTCCATATTCCCGAATTGGTGAAAGGGGGGGGGGTTAGCATCGAACCGGTTCGTCTGTCTGTGAAAACTAATGGAAAATTTATTAGATATCAAAGCATAAGTATTTCATTGGTTCATAAGAATAAAGATCGCATTAATCAAAGATATGGTGATAAAAAGAATTTTTATAAATCCCTTACAAGACATCAAAAACTAACTGGAAATAGAGATAAAAACTATTATGCTTTGCTCGTTCCCGAAAATATTTTATCACCTAGACGTCGGAGAGAATTTAGAATTGTAATTTCATTCAATTCAAGAAAAGGGAAGGGTGCGCGTCGAAATCCCATACTTTGGGATGGAAAGAACGTAAAAAACTGTGTTAAATTTTTGGATACAAGTCCAAATCTTGGTATAGATAAAAATAAATTAATAAAATTAAAGTGCTTTCTGTGGCCCACTTATCGATTAGAAGATTTAGCTTGTATGAATCGCTATTGGTTTGATACCACTAATAGCAGTAGTTTCAGTGTGTTAAGGCTACATATGTATCCACACTATCCACAATTTTAAAATAGACGACGATAAATTTTTGCTAGATATCAGCTATCAGGTAACATATCTAATATTTCAAAGCAAACTAATACATACATGTAGTATCTTACATTCCATGATAATTTGATCTATAAATAAAAAAATCAACGGAATCTAACTTTTCTATTCCAATTTCAAATTGGATTCATCAGTGACTCATTTTTTTGAGAAAATTAAAGGTAGATAATTTAATTTACTCAAATGGTTAACATTATTCTTATTTATTATTTCTGATCAGTAAAATTAACAATAAAAAAATATCTTTAAACAATAAAAGGGGGAGCAATTTACGTTTTATGGTCAAAAATGCATTCATTTCAGTTTTTTTCCAAGAAAAAAAAGAAGAAAACCCGGGGTCTGTTGAATTTCAAGTATTAAGTTTCACTAATAAGATACGACGACTTACTTCACATTTGGAATTGCACAGAAAAGACTATTTATCTCAGAGAGGTTTACGTAAAATTCTGGGAAAACGTCAACGATTACTAGCTTATTTGTCAAAGAAAAATAGAGTACGTTATAAAGAATTAATTGGTCGGTTGGAAATTCGTGAGCCAAAAACTCACTAATTTAAATTTTAAAGAACTTTAATTATTTGATTTGTTAGATCTTGAATTTTGATTATTTTCGGCAATTCATGGAAGAATCAATCGGGGAAAAACCTATGAATGTACCAGCTACAAAAAAAGACCTCATGATAGTAAATATGGGTCCTCAGCACCCATCAATGCATGGTGTTCTTCGACTCATCATTACTCTAGATGGTGAAGATGTTATTGACTGTGAACCAATATTGGGTTATTTACACAGAGGAATGGAAAAAATAGCAGAAAACCGAACAATTATACAATATTTGCCTTATGTAACAAGGTGGGATTATTTAGCTACTATGTTCACAGAAGCGATAACCGTAAATGCACCAGAGCAGTTAGGAAATATTCAAGTACCGAAAAGAGCCAGCTATATAAGAGTAATTATGTTGGAGTTGAGTCGTATAGCTTCTCATTTGTTATGGCTCGGCCCTTTTATGGCCGATATTGGGGCACAAACCCCTTTCTTCTATATTTTCAAAGAAAGAGAATTAGTATATGATCTATTCGAAGCTGCCACTGGTATGAGAATGATGCATAATTATTTTCGTATCGGAGGAGTCGCTGTTGATCTACCCCATGGCTGGATAGATAAATGTTTAGATTTCTGTGATTATTTTTTAACAGGGGTTGCTGAATATCAAAACCTTATTACACGAAATACTATTTTTTTAGACCGAGTTGAGGGAGTAGGGATTATTAGCGAAGAGGAAGCAATAAATTGGGGTTTATCAGGACCAATGCTACGAGCTTCCGGAATAAAGTGGGATCTTCGTAAAGTTGATCATTATGAGTGTTATGACGAATTTAATTGGGAAATCAAATGGCAAAAAGAAGGAGATTCATTAGCTCGTTATTTAGTACGAATCAGCGAAATGACGGAATCTATAAAAATTATTCAACAGGCTCTGGAAGGAATTCCAGGAGGGCCATATGAGAATTTAGAAAACCGATGCTTTGATATAGTAAGGGATCCAAAATGGAATGATTTTGAATATCGATTCATTAGTAAAAAACCTTCGCCCACTTTTGAATTGTCGAAACAAGAACTTTATGCAAGAATCGAAGCACCAAAGGGAGAGTTGGGCATTTTTTTGATAGGAGATCAAAGTGTTTTTCCTTGGCGATGGAAAATACGACCGCCAGGTTTTATCAATTTGCAAATTCTTCCTCAGTTAGTTAAAAGAATGAAATTGGCTGATATTATGACGATACTAGGTAGTATAGATATCATTATGGGAGAAGTTGACCGTTGAAATGATAATTGATAGAACAGAAATACAAGATATCAATTCTTTTTACAGATTGGAGGAGATCTATGGGATCATATGGATGCTTATCCCTATTTTGACTCTTGTATTGGGAATCACAATAGGTGTACTAGTAATTGTGTGGTTAGAAAGAGAACTATCCGCAGGGATACAACAACGTATTGGACCTGAATATGCCGGCCCTTTAGGAATTCTCCAAGCTCTAGCAGATGGGACAAAACTACTTGTTAAAGAAAATATTATTCCATCTAGAGGAGATAGTGGTTTATTCAGTATCGGACCATCGGTAGCGGTCATATCAATTTTACTAAGTTATTCAGTAATTCCTTTTGGTTATCATCTTATCCTAGCTGATCTCAATATCGGGGTTTTTTTATGGATCGCTATTTCAAGTATTGCTCCTATCGGACTTCTTATATCAGGATATGGATCAAACAATAAATATTCCTTTTTAGGTGGTTTACGAGCAGCTGCTCAATCCATTAGTTATGAAATACCATTAACTCTGTGTGTGTTATCAATATCTCTACGTGTGATTCGTTGAGACATAAACTTTTGACTATTTCCGTTCTTTCGCGGAAAGAGTTGAATAGATAGTCTCCGTTTTTTGTTCATCGTTAGTGTTGATGAACTAAATCAGATAGTTCTATGAGTGAAAAAAAACAGCTTATAAGTTCGCAGTAAGAAGTTGAGCCTCATTTCCTCTGTACCAGGATTAAGCAAAAGTAAATATAAGCAGTAGAGACTGTTTACCCCAAGATTGGTTGGTTGGGCATCATGGCTTGAAACGGGTTCACAAGATCAACTGTATGGGGTTTTCATTAGCGTTTGGCTATATTACCCGACTACCATAACAGGCGATTGGGCAAAAATGAGTGGATGGTTAGAAACACCAAATTACACAAGGGATTAGTAATAGAGATTATATAAATTATACAAAGGGCCGTTTCCACATAAAAGGAAGACTAATTGGGGCTTTACATTAGTAGAAATGATCAGGTAGTACTCCCCATGATTCCGATCCAGAGTATGCTCCTATCCACCGATTAAAGAAATTACTATCAAGAACGAAATAATCCTTTACTTTTTTTGAATCCACTATCTATGAATATTTATAGAAGGAGTATTTTATTGAAGGTTTAAGTTATTACTCAAAAAAACATTATAAATTATTAAAGGATGAGATCAATTCAGAAGTACTTTTTTTATTATAGCAAACAGAATTCCATTGGTCTAATTCGGGACCTCTCAATAGATTTTTACTCGATCTAGAACATATCGCCATAAAGAATGCCGATCCGGTCCTTAGATTTCTTTGTGGTCCTGGAGGAGCCGTATGAGGTGAAAATCTCATGTACGGTTCTGTAATAGCGATGGGAACAGTGATGTTATCACCGACTATAATTATCTAACAGTTCAAGTACAGTTGATATAGTTGAGGCACAGGCAAAATATGGGTTTTGGGGATGGAATTTGTGGCGTCAACCTATCGGGTTTATCATTTTTATAATTTCCTCCCTAGCAGAATGTGAGAGATTACCCTTTGACTTACCAGAAGCAGAGGAAGAATTAGTAGCGGGTTATCAAACTGAATATTCAGGTATAAAATTTGGTTTATTTTATGTTGCTTCTTATCTAAATCTACTAGTTTCTTCATTGTTTGTAACAGTTCTTTACTTGGGTGGGTGGAATCTCTCTATTCCGTACATGTTTATTCCTGAACTATTTGAAATAAATAAAGTAGGTGGCGTCTTTGGAACCACAATTTTTCTCTTTATTACATTAGCTAAAACATATTTGTTCTTGTTTATTCCTATCACAACAAGATGGACTTTACCGAGGTTAAGAATGGACCAATTATTAAACCTTGGATGGAAATTTCTTTTACCTATTTCTCTAGGTAATCTATTATTAACAACTTCTTCCCAACTCCTTGCACTGTAAATACACTATCACGACCTGTCCCAAACAAGAGAAAAAAAAATTCTAGATATTCACGATATGTTCCCTATGGTAACCGGGTTCATGAATTATGGTCAACAAACAGTCCGAGCTGCAAGGTACATTGGTCAAAGTTTTATGATTACCTTATCGCACGCAAATCGTTTACCTGTAACTATTCAATATCCTTATGAAAAATTAATCACATCGGAACGTTTCCGCGGTCGAATCCACTTTGAATTTGATAAATGCATTGCTTGTGAAGTATGTGTTCGTGTATGTCCTATAGATTTACCTGTTGTGGATTGGAAATTGGAAACGAATATTAGAAAGAAACGATTGCTTAATTACAGTATTGATTTCGGAATCTGTATTTTTTGTGGTAATTGCGTTGAGTATTGTCCAACAAATTGTTTATCAATGACTGAAGAATATGAACTTTCTACTTATGATCGTCACGAATTGAATTATAATCAAATAGCTTTGGGTCGTTTACCAATGCCAGTAATTGACGATTACACAATTCGAACAATTTTGAATTCGCCTCAAAGAAAAAATGCGTCAACCCCATGATTTGCAAATTTTATTTTTCCGTGGTCAATAACTACAATAGAAATCCCAACTATAAATTAGTTGATGAGAATCGAGGCGTCATTTGGAGTTAAAATCGAGTGATATATCATCTATCAGTAATTTTTTGAACATATATAGCTTGTTCAAACTCCCATTTTAAATTTATTATTCTGATAAAAAACGAGATTGATTCAATTATTGGATACACATCAATCCACACTCATTATAATTTCTTAGCATTTAGAATTAAATTCATAAAAACATACCATAAAAAAATAGGGTCCATTTCCTGGTCAGGTCAATAAGATCATGAAAGATTTTTTATTTATTTCTTATTTTACATAAAATGGATTTACCCGGACCAATACATGATTTTCTTTTAGTCTTTCTAGGATTGGTTCTTATATTAGGAGGTTTAGGGGTGGTATTACTTACTAATACAATTTCTTCTGCCTTTTCATTGGGATTGGTTCTTGTTTGTATATCTTTATTATATATTTCATCAAACTCCCATTTTATAGCTGCCGCACAGCTCCTTATTTACGTGGGAGCTATAAATGTTTTAATCATATTTGCTGTGATGTTTATGAATGGTTCAGCATCGTACAACGATTTTACTCTTTGGACCGTTGGGGATGGGGTTACTGCGATGGTTTGTGCAAGTATTTTTGCTTCACTAATTACTATTATTACAGATACGTCATGGTACGGTATTATTTGGACTACAAGATCAAACCAGATTATAGAACAAGATTTTTTAAGTAATAGTCAACAAATTGGGATTCATTTATCAACAGATTTTTTCCTTCCATTTGAACTTATTTCCATAATTCTTTTAGTTGCTTTGATAGGTGCAATTGCTATGGCTCGTCAGTAATAAGTCGTTAGAACTAGCATAGTAATCAAAATAAAACGTTGTTGCGTGTTTCAATTCTATCAAAATATAAAATTTTTTGTCAATATATTATAACAATAAACTCTATTTATTTGATTTCTTTGTT